TCAAAAAAGGGGGGTTCCTCCTTTTATCGTTGTATGTGAAAGACATGTATTCTTCAAAATAGATCGTTCTTTTTAGTTATTATCTATACTTATTTTGTATGTGGATAATTTTTTTAATATACTCTTTTTAATATACATTGTTTTTTTACTTTAACATATAAATATATAATAAACATACAAATATATATAATACAAATATATTTATATATACATGTATATGTGATATATATATCACATATACGTATGCGCGCACATCACACATCACATATATAAATGACATGAGGGAAAAAAAATAAGAATAATTAAGAATCCCGATATTTGACTTTTTTTTTCAGATATTTTTTTTTTGTTGATTTCTTTTATTATTGTTCCTTTCTAAAAGGATAAAAAAGATAAGAATTGGTGAATCGAGAACAATTTGTAATTATAAGAAAAAGGAGTTTCTTTTCTTATGGAACATACATATCAATATGCGTGGATAATACCTTTTCTTCCACTTCCAGTTACTATGTCAATAGGATTTGGACTTCTACTTATTCCGACAGCAACAAAAAATATTCGTCGCGTGTGGGCTTTTCCTAGTGTTTTACTCTTAAGTATAGCTATGGTGTTTTCAGCCAATCTGTCTATTCAACAAATAAATGGAAGTTTTATCTATCAATATCTATGGTCTTGGACCATCAATAATGATTTTTCCTTAGAGTTTGGATACTTGATCGATCCACTTACTTCTATTATGTCAATACTAATTACTACTGTTGGAATCATGGTTCTTATTTATAGTGACAAGTATATGTATCACGATCAAGGATATTTGAGATTTTTTGCTTATATGAGTTTTTTTAATACTTCTATGCTGGGATTAGTTACTAGTTCAAATTTGATACAAATTTATATTTTTTGGGAACTTGTGGGAATGTGTTCTTATTTATTAATAGGGTTTTGGTTCACACGACCAATTGCAGCAAGTGCTTGTCAAAAAGCTTTTGTAACTAATCGTGTAGGGGATTTTGGTTTATTGTTAGGAATCTTAGGTTTTTATTGGATAACAGGTAGTTTAGAATTTCGGTATTTGCTCGAAATAACTAATAACTTAATCCAGAATAATGGGGTCAATTCCTTATTTGCTACCTTGTGTGCTTCTTTATTATTCGTCGGTGCAGTTGCTAAATCCGCACAATTCCCCCTTCACGTATGGTTACCTGATGCTATGGAAGGACCCACTCCTATTTCGGCTCTTATACACGCTGCTACTATGGTAGCAGCAGGAATTTTTCTTGTAGCTCGGCTTCTTCCTCTTTTCATAGTCATACCTTATATAATGAATTTCATTTCTTTAATAGGTGTAATAACACTATTATTAGGGGCTACTTTGGCCCTTGCTCAAAGAGACATTAAAAAAAGCTTAGCCTATTCTACAATGTCTCAATTGGGTTATATTATGTTAGCTCTAGGTATAGGTTCTTATCGAGCTGCTTTATTCCATTTGATCACTCATGCCTATTCAAAAGCTTTATTGTTTTTGGGATCCGGATCTATTATTCATTCAATGGAACCTATTGTTGGATATTCACCAGATAAAAGTCAGAATATGGTTCTTATGGGTGGTTTAACAAGATATGTTCCAATTACAAGAACTACTTTTTTATTGGGTACACTTTCTCTTTGTGGTATTCCACCTCTTGCTTGTTTTTGGTCCAAAGATGACATTCTTAATGATAGTTGGTTGTATTCACCAATTTTCGCAGTAATAGCTTATTTCACAGCAGGATTAACCGCATTTTATATGTTTCGGGTATATTTACTTACCTTTGATGGGTATTTCCGCGTTCATTTTAAAAATTACAGTAGCACGAAAAATGGTTCGTTCTATTCCATATCTCTATGGGGAAAAGGAACTCCAAGAGGAGTCAATCCAAATTTACTTTCATCAACAATGAATAAAAAGGTTTCTTTTTTTGCAAAAGAAAGATCGAAAATTGATAATAATGTAAGAAATAGGATACGATACTTTAGTACTTACTTTGGAAATAAATACACTTCCATGTATCCTCACGAATCGGACAATACTATGCTATTTCCTCTTCTTGTATTAGTACTATTTACTTTGTTGGTTGGATCAATAGGAATTTCTTTTGATCAAGGAGTAATAGATTTTGATATATTATCGAAATGGTTAACCCCATCAACAAATCTTTTACATTCAAGTTCTAATTATTCTGTAAATTTGAATGAATTTTTTACAAATGCAATTTTTTCGGTAAGTATAGCAATTTTCGGACTATTCATAGCATATATTTTATATGGATCCGCTTATTCATTTTTCCAGAATTTGGATTTAATCAATTCATTTGTAAAAGGGGGTCCTAAAAGAATTCTTGTGGACCGAATAAAAAATGTGATATACAATTGGTCATATAATCGTGGTTACATAGATATTTTTTATACTAGAGTTTTTACCGTGGGGATAAGAGGATTAACCAAACTAACT